AAATCTATGTGTATGCTATCGTCTATATATGGATTCTTTTAGGGTGTATAGGCCGAACTTCTTTTTATTATGAGTATTTAGGCGCATTTAACTGGTTATGAAATCGTATTGATAGCCTCTACTCGTGTCCTAGCTCGTCTGAGAGCTAGATTTGCTTCAATTTTTTGTCTCTTTCCTTCAGCTTTATTCAAGTTAGCTTCTGCTATTTCAAGAGTTTGCTGAGCTTCTTGTGAATCAATGTCACTACCCTTCTCAGCATCATTTACTAAAACAGTGATTTCATTATTGCCTATTCTAGCAAAACCGCCCATCAGAGCCATTGTTAACCATTGGTCGTTAAGGCGTATTCTCAAAATCCCTATATCTACAGCTGTGGCAATAGGGGCGTGATTTGGTAAGACACCGATTTGACCACTATTAGTAGATAAAATGATTTCTTTTACTTCTGAATTCCAAACAATTCGATTAGGAGTCAGTACACAAAGATTTAAGGTCATTTCTTCAATTTGCTCTCCATTTCTAAGTTCATAGCTTTCGCGGTAGCTTCATCGATGTTACCTACCAAATAAAAGGCCTGCTCAGGAAGACCATCTAATTCTCCGGAAAGGATCAATTGAAATCCTCTAATTGTTTCTGCTAGACCAACATATTTTCCTGGAGAGCCTGTAAATACTTCTGCTACGAAAAACGGTTGTGATAAGAAACGCTCAATTTTTCGTGCTCTTGCTACGGTTAACCGGTCTTCTTCGGATAATTCATCCAACCCAAGGATAGCTATAATGTCCTGAAGTTCTTTGTAACGTTGTAAGGTTTGCTTAACTCTTTGCGCAATTTCATAATGTTCTTCGCCAACGATCCGAGGTTGGAGCATGGTTGATGTTGAATCTAACGGATCCACTGCTGGATAGATCCCTTTGGCAGCTAATCCTCTTGATAGTACAGTAGTAGCGTCTAAATGTGCAAATGTCGTAGCAGGAGCGGGGTCGGTCAAATCGTCTGCAGGTACATAAACTGCTTGAATCGAAGTTATGGACCCTTCTTTTGTAGAAGTAATTCTTTCCTGTAAAGAACCCATTTCAGTACTTAGAGTTGGTTGATAGCCTACAGCGGAAGGCATTCGACCCAATAAGGCAGATACTTCAGATCCTGCTTGAACGAAACGAAAAATATTGTCGATAAATAGAAGTACGTCTTGTTCATTAACATCTCGGAAATATTCCGCCATAGTTAGGGCAGTCAACCCAACCCTCATACGTGCTCCCGGCGGTTCATTCATTTGACCGTAGACTAGAGCCACCTTTGATTCTGCAATATTTTGTTCATTGATAACTCCGGATTCTTTCATTTCCATGTAAAGATCATTTCCTTCACGAGTACGTTCACCTACTCCGCCAAATACGGATACGCCCCCATGAGCTTTTGCAATATTGTTGATCAATTCCATAATGAGTACTGTTTTACCCACTCCAGCTCCACCAAATAGTCCTATTTTTCCTCCACGGCGATAAGGGGCTAAAAGATCTACCACTTTAATTCCTGTTTCAAAAATAGATAATTTTGTATCTAACTGCGTAAAGGCGGGCGCAGATCTATGAATAGGGGATGTTGTGCGAGTATCTACGGGCCCTAAATTATCAACGGGCTCCCCCAGTACGTTAAAAATTCGTCCAAGAGTTGCTCCGCCGACTGGAACGCTTAGAGGAGCTCCTGTGTCAATAACTTCCATTCCTCGCGTTAGACCATCTGTAGCACTCATAGCTACAGCCCTAACTCGATTATTTCCTAGTAATTGTTGTACCTCACAAGTCACATTAATTGGTTGGCCGGCAGTATCTCGACCTTTAACTACTAGAGCGTTGTAAATATTAGGCATTTTACCTGGAGGAAAAGCTACGTCCAGTACGGGACCAATAATTTGAGCGATACGTCCCAGGTTTTTTTTTTCAAGTGTGGAAACACCAGAACCAGAAGTAATAGGATTTATTATCATAATATATAGTTTAAAGTATCGAAATTGTTTGCGAAAATGAAAATTATCGAAAAAAAAGATGTCCGGTAGCAAGTTGATCGATTAATTAAATCAGAAATAGGAGTTCGCAATCCATTTTGTTGGTACCATCCAATCCAATTCAATTTTTTATTTAATAAGTCTATTTCTATTCAATTTCAAGTTCAATCAACCTATTTACAAAATCTTAAATGGATGATGAACAAAAATTGGGATAAAGTCCTTTTTTTGTCTATCAGTACAGTCAATTCTTGACTCTATTATCTACAGAAATCGAACCCGAACTCTAAACTATATTTAATTTCTGATTCATTAGTCCTGGAACTTAGTTCTTTTTTAGTATATTAATTAATATATGCCCAGCCTATTCTTTCTTTTTCGGCATATTTTCGCATCTAGGATATACATATACACCATGTATCGCTGTCAAGATTTTATTTCAAATTTGTTAGTTCTTTCAATTCAAATGGGTGTAAGAAATTCGAAACTTGA